CTACCCGGAGCTTCGATACATTTCGAAATCGAGAGATGTCTACCGGGGGAGGTTCTATCAGACAACAATTAGCCAATCTAGATTTACGAATTATTATAGATTATTCATTGGTAGAATGGAAAGAATTGGAGGAAGAGGAACCCACAGGGAATGAATGGGAAGATCGAAAAGTTGGAAGAAGAAAAGATTTTTTGCTTAGACGCATGGAATTGGCTAAGCATTTTATTCGAACAAATATAGAACCAAAATGGATGGTTTTGTGTCTATTACCAGTTCTTCCTCCTGAGTTGAGACCAATCTATCATATAGATGAGGATAAACTAGTGACCTCGGATATTAATGAAATCTATAGAAGAATTATCTATCGGAATAATACTCTTACAGATCTATTAACAACAAGTATAGCTACGCCAGAAGAATTAATAATATCTCAGGAAAAATTGTTACAAGAAGCTGTGGATGCACTTCTTGATAATGGAATCTGCGGACAACCAATGAGGGATGATCATAATAGAGTTTACAAGTCGCTTTCAGATGTAATTGAAGGCAAAGAAGGAAGAGTTCGCGAGACTCTGCTTGGTAAACGGGTCGATTATTCAGGGCGGTCAGTGATTGTCGTGGGCCCTTCACTTGCATTACATCGATGTGGATTGCCTCGCGAAATAGCAATAGAACTTTTCCAGGCATTTGTAATTCGTGACCTAATTAGAAAACATCTTGCTTCGAACATAGGAGTTGCTAAGAGTCAAATTCGGAAAAAAAAACCGATTGTATGGGAAATACTTCATAGAATTCTGGATGACCATCCTGTATTGCTGAATAGAGCACCTACTCTGCATAGATTAGGCATACAGGCATTCCTCCCCGTTTTAGTGGAAGGGCGTGCTATTTGTTTACATCCATTAGTTTGTAAGGGCTTCAATGCAGACTTTGACGGGGATCAAATGGCTGTTCATGTGCCTTTATCTGCGGAGGCTCGATCAGAGGCACGTTTACTTATGTTTTCTAATATGAATCTTTTGTCTCCAACTATTGGAGATCCCATTTCCGCACCAACTCAAGATATGCTTAGTGGACTCTATGTCTTAACGAGTGGAAATCGTCGGGGTATTTGTGTAAATAGGTATAATCCATGTAATCGTAGAAACTATCAAAATGAAGATAATAACTATAAGTATACAAAAAAAAAAGAACCCTTTTTTTGTAATACCTATGATGTAATTGGAGCTTATTGGCAAAAACGAATCAATTTAGGTAGTCCTTTGTGGTTCCGGTGGCGACTAGATCAACGCGTTATTGCTGCAAGAGGAGCTCCCATCGAAATTCACTATGAATCTTTGGGGACCTATTATGAGATTTATGGACACTATCTAATAGTAAGAAGTATAAAAAAAGAAATTCTTTATATATATATTCGAACCACTCTTGGTCATATTTCTCTTTATCGAGGAATAGACGAAGCCGTACAGGGGTTTTGGCAGGGCTTTTGTAATTCTATGCTACCAGCGGGAATGCGAGTCTCGCCGGTTTAACTAGGACTATAATTGCGGAGTTTCTACGCGAATGAAGATCTAGAAAAGGAAGTTTTCCAATCACTGACTCAAACCCAATCACTGACTCAAACCCATTGTCAAATTCTACTCAGCGCAATTATGGAGGTACTGATGGCACAACGGGCCACTCATGTCTTTTACAATAAAATGATAGACGGAACTGCCATGAAACGACTTATTAGTCGATTTATTGATCACTATGGAATAGGATATACATCACATATCCTGGATGAAGTAAAGACTCTGGGTTTCCGAGAAGCTACCGCCGCATCCATTTCATTAGGAATTGATGATCTTTTAACAATACCTTCTAAAAGATGGCTAGTTCAAGACGCTGAACAACAAAGTTTTATTTTGGAAAAACACCATCATTATGGGAATGTACACGCGGTAGAAAAATTACGTCAATCGATCGAGATATGGTATGCCACAAGTGAATATTTGCGACAAGAAATGACTCCTAATTTTCGGATGACCGATCCTTTTAATCCAGTCCATATAATGTCTTTTTCGGGAGCCAGAGGAAATGCATCTCAGGTACATCAATTAGTAGGTATGAGAGGATTAATGTCGGATCCCCAAGGGCAAATGATTGATTTACCCATTCAAAGCAATTTACGCGAAGGACTCTCTTTAACAGAATATATTATTTCTTGTTACGGAGCCCGTAAAGGAGTTGTGGATACCGCTATCCGAACATCAGATGCAGGATATCTCACGCGCAGACTTGTTGAAGTAGTTCAACACATTGTTGTACGTCGAACAGATTGTGGCACCGTTCGAGGTATTTCTGTAAGTCCTCGAAATGGGATGATGGCGGACAGGATTTTTATCCAAACATTAATAGGGCGTGTATTAGCAGATGATATATATATAGGTTCGCGATGCATTGCTACTAGAAATCAAGATATTGGGGTTGGACTTGTCAATAGATTCATAACTTTTAGAGCACAACCAATCTCTATTCGAACCCCCTTTACTTGTAGGAGCACATCTTGGATTTGTCAATTATGTTATGGCCGGAGTCCAGCTCATGACGACCTGGTCCAATTGGGAGAAGCTGTAGGTATTATTGCAGGTCAATCTATTGGAGAACCGGGCACTCAATTAACATTAAGAACTTTTCATACCGGCGGAGTATTCACAGGGGGTACTGCAGAACATGTGCGAGCCCCTTCTAATGGAAAAATAAAATTCAATGAGGATTTGGTTCATCCGACACGTACACGTCATGGACATCCTGCTTTTATATGTTCTAGAGACTTGTATGTAACTATTGAGAGTGAAGATATTATACACAATGTGTATATTCCGCCCAAAAGTTTTCTTTTAGTTCAAAACGATCAATATGTAGAATCAGAACAAGTGATTGCTGAGATTCGCGCGAGAACATCCACTTTGAATTTGAAAGAGAAGGTTCGAAAACATATTTATTCTGACTCAGAGGGCGAAATGCACTGGAATACCGATGTGTACCATGCACCTGAATTTACATATGGTAATATACATCTCTTACCAAAAACAAGTCATTTATGGATATTATTAGGGGAGCCCTGGAGATCCAGTCTAGGCCCCTGTTCGATCCACAAGGATCAAGATCAAATGAACGCTTATTCTCTTTCTGTCAAGCGAAGATATATTTCTAACCCCTCAGTAACTAATAATCAAGTGAGACACAAATTTTTTAGTTCGTATTTTTCTGGTAAAAATCAAAAAGGAGATAGCATTCCTGATTATTCAGAACTTAATCGAATCACATGTACTGGTCGGTGTAATCTCAGATATCCGGACATTCTCGACGGGAATTCTTATTTATTGGCAAAGAGGCGAAGAAATAGATTCATCATCCCACTCGAATCGATTCAAGAAGGCGAGAACCAACTAATACCTTCTTCAGGTATCTCAATTGAAATCCCCAGAAATGGTATTCTCCGTATAAATAGTATTCTTGCTTATTTCGATGATCCTCGATATATAAGAAAGAGCTCGGGACTTACTAAATATCAGACTAGAGAACCTAAATATGAGACTAGAGAACTGAATTCAATCATCAACGAAGAGGATTTGATTGAGTATCGAGGAGTCAAGGTATTTTGGCCAAAATACCAAATGGAAGTAAATCCATTTTTTTTTATTCCCGTGGAAGTCCACATTTTGGACGAATCTTCTTCCATAATGGTACGGCACAATAGTATTATTGGGGTAGATACACAAATCACTTTAAATAGAAGAAGTCGGGTAGGCGGATTGGTCCGAGTGAAGAAAAAAGCAGAAAAAATGAAACTGATAATTTTTTCTGGAGATATCCATTTTCCTGGAAAGACAAATAAGGCATTCCGATTGATACCACCAGGAGGGGGAAAACAAAATTCCAAAGAATACAAAAAATTGAAAAATTGGCTCTATACCCAACGAATGAAACTTTCCAGGTATGAAAAAAAGTATTTTGTTTTGGTTCAACCTGTAGTCCCATATAAAAAAACGGATGGTATAAATTTAGGAAGACTTTTCCCGCCGGATCTCTTGCAGGAAAGTGATAATCTACAACTTCGAGTTGTCAATTATATCCTTTATTATGACCCAATTCTTGAAATTTGGGACACAAGTATTCAATTAGTTCGGACTTGTTTAGTGTTGAATTGGGACCAAGACAAAAAAAGTTCTTCGATCGAAAAGGCCTGTGCTTCCTTTGTTGAAATAAGGACAAATGGTTTAATTAGAGATTTTCTAAGAATCGACTTAGCGAAGTCACCTATTTCGTATACCGGAAAAAGGAACGATCTGTCGGGTTCCGGATTGATCTCTGAGAATGGATCAGACCGCGCTAATGTCAATCCGTTTTCTTCCATTTATTCCTATTCCAAGGCAAGGATTCAAGAATCCCTTAATCCAAATCAAGGAACTATTCATACCTTGTTGAATCGAAATAAGGAATCTCAATCTTTGATAATTTTGTCATCATCCAATTGTTCTCGAATAGGCCCATTCAACGATGTAAAATCTCCCAATGTGATAAAAGAATCAATCAAAAAGGACCCCCTAAATCCAATTAGGAATTCGTTGGGCCCCTTAGGAACAGGCCTTCCAATTTATAATTTTGATTTATTTTCCCATTTAATAACCCATAATCAGATCTTGGTAACTAACTATTTGCAACTTGACAATTTAAAACAGATTTTTCAAATACTTAAATATTATTTACTGGATGAAAAAGGTAAAATTTATAATCCCTATTCATGCAGTAACATCATTTTGAATGCATTCAATTTGAATTGGTATTTTCTCCATTCCAATTATTGTGAAGAGACATCTACAATCGTTAGTCTTGGGCAGTTTATTTGTGAAAATGTATGTATAGCCAAAAAAGGACCGCATTTAAAATCGGGTCAAGTTCTAATTGTTCAAGTTGACTCTGTGGTAATACGATCAGCTAAGCCTTATTTGGCT